AAATACCAATTCAAATTGAAAATAATGTTACTGCACGGACGGAGGTTATAAATTTTTTCATTTTCATCGATTAAATAATATTTAAATTTAATTACTTGAAAAGTCTCTTTTAAATTGTCAAGTTGGAAATAGTTATTTACCAAGATCTGATTATGAGTTATTAAATGGTAAAATGAATAAACATTCGCAATTAGAAAGGCTGTTCCTAAAGGCCCCGGCGAATTCTTAATTGGAATTACAGGATCTTTTGTAATTTGAATTGATTCTTTTATCACATTGTGATATTTTACATCGTTGAATGGACCCATTCGAAAACAATTGGATGATGACAAAATTATCAACGATTGGAATCCCTTATTTCTATTCAACAACGTATGAATAGTTCTTTGATTTTGATTAAGGGGTTGTTGAATTCTTACTTTGGAATAAATGGAAGAAAACGGATTTATATTGGTGCAATCAGATCCATTACCCGGGAGCAATCCTGAGCCCGGTGGGTCATTCCTTTTTCCGATATATGAAATAGTGGATTTCAGCAAGTCGATTCTTAGGAAATGTCGAATCAAACCATTTGCCCTTATTTCAACAAAAGAAACACGAGCTTCTTGACTAGAAGAACTTTTTTTATCTTGGTCCCAATTCAATACTAAACAAGTCCGAACTAATTGAATATTTGTATCAGAAATTCCCCGAATTGGTTTACCATTTCCATAAAGGATATAATTGACAACTCGAAGTTTCACATTATCCCTTTCCTGCAACAGATCCGGGGGGAAAAGTCTTCCTAAAGTTATACCGTCCGTTATTTCATATGTGACGACAGGACGAACCAAAACAAAATACTTTTTCTTACTAGGTGTGATCCGTTGAACATAGATCCAATTTTTCCATTTTTTGGATTCCTTGTAATTTTGTTTTCCTGCTCCCGGTGGTATCAAAACGCCACTATGTCGGGATATCTTATCTATCTCTCCAGGAAAATGGATATCTCCAGAAAATATTTTAAGTTCAATTCTTTTTTTTTTTCTCTCCACTCGGACCAACCCGCCTACCCGGCTTCTTATATTTAAAGTAATTTGTGTATCCGCCCCAATGATACTATTGTTCTGTACCATTATGGAAGAAGATCCGGCTAATATATGCACCTCCTCGGGAATGAAAAAAAAACGATCTACTTTCATTTGGTATTTTGGCCTAAATTCCTTACCTCCTCGATACTCAATCAAATCCTCTTTTTTGACGATTGAATGCATTTCTAGAGTCCCATATTTAGTAATGCCCGAACTCTTTCTTCTGTATCGAGGATCGTCCAAATAAGCAAGAATACTATTTCTACGGAAAATGCCATTGATGGGGATTTCAATCAAGATATCCGAGGGAGGTGTTAATTCGTTCTCGCGTTTTTGAATCGATTGGAGTGGAATGATGAATCTATTTCTTCGCCTCTTTGAGAATAAATCAAAATTCTGGTAGAGAATGGTCGGATCTACGAGATTACAACGACCGGTACTTATAATTCGACTAAGGTTTGAATAATCAGGAATCCTATCTTCTTTTTTATCCGAAAAATGCGAAGTAAAGAATTTTCCTCTCGACGGATCATTCGTTCCTGAGAGGTTAGAAGTAGATTTTCTCTTGACAGAACGAGAATGCGCACTCATTTGATCTTGATCCTTGTGGATCGAAAGTGAAACTAGACTGGATCTGCGCGGCTCTCCTAATAATATCCATAAATGACTTGTTTTTGGTAATAGATGAACATTTCCATATGTAAATTCGGGTGCATGATACACATCGGTGCTCCAGTGCATTTCTCCGTCTGAGTCAGAATAAATATGTTTTCGAACTTTCTCTTTAAAATTCAAAGTAGATGTTCCTGCGCGAATCTCAGCAATCACTTGTTCTGATTCTACATATTGATCGTTTTGAACTAAAAGAAAACTTTGGGGTGGAATATTTACATTATGTCGAATATCTTCACTTTCAATAGTTACATACAAGTTTATGGAACAGAGAAAGGCGGGATGTCCATGGCGTGTACGTGTCGGATGAACTAAATTCTCCTTGAATTTGATTTTTCCATTAGAAGGGGCTCGCACATGTTCCGCAGTACCCCCCGTGAATACTCCGCCGGTATGAAAAGTTCTTAATGTTAATTGAGTACCCGGTTCTCCAATCGATTGGCCTGCAATAATACCTACAGCTTCTCCCAATTCAACCAGGTCGCCATGAGTAGGACTCCGTCCATAACATAATCGACAGATCCAAGATGCACTCCTACAAGTAAAGGGGGTTCGAATAGCTATTGGTTGTGCTCGAAAGGTTATGAATCGATTTACAAGTCCAATCCCAATGTCTTGATTTCTAGTGGCAATACAGCGCGTGCCCATATATATATCATCGGCTAGTACACGACCAATCAATGTTTGGATAAAAATCCTTTCTGGCACCATACCATTCCCAGGACTCACAGAAATACCACGGACGGTGCCACAATCTA